CTAAGTTATAAGTTGAAGTGAATTGAATCATTGAAGAAGTTCTATTTGTTCAATGAATTACTCTCCCCTAACTTCCCCTTTTTTTGTTTCTGTTTGTCCATTACTGTTATGAATCTAAAAAAAAAAAAAAAAAAAAAAAGAAGTTCAGATATACCTGTAAAAGATAACTAGGGATAAGAATCCTTGGCGAACAGGAGAAAAAACACGATTCCTTCGATACAAGACGACACAAGAAAGGTATTTTTATTTTTATTGTGTCGTCTTGTATCGAATAGAAGATTAGGAAGACTAAAAAGACTTTATAGAAATATTTTTTACTTTCATTTTTCCCGTCTTTGCCTTGTCTTCTATTCCTTTGTATGCTTTTTTTCTATTATTAGGAATAATATACAAGTAATGAGTTTCAGACATCTCACAAAAGAAAAAACAGTATAAAAAAAAATAAAAAAAGTAAAAGGCTTACAGAATTTTTGAATCATACAATACATAATTCGATCAATCGACAAGTTTAAGGAATCTCTAGATCTATAAATTTATTTCGTACAACTGAACCTTTTCAAACTGTTTCTTTTTCAGAACCAAAAAGATTTGTGCCAAAATCACAGATGCCAAGAAGAACAAAAGGCCTTGGACTCGTAATGGATCTTGAAGCACTATTTCTGCGTCTCCCTGCCCAAACCCTCCTACATTTGGATTACTTGTTAATGGTTGATCAAGCTTGATGGATTCACCTTCTGAAACAAGAAGTTCTGGTCCTGGAGGTATAATATCAACCACTTGACGTCCATCTAATGCATCAATTATGGTTATTTCATACCCCCCTTTTTCTTTACGTACTATTCTGCTTACTATACCGGCTGATGTAGCATTATAAACTGTATTGTTACTCTTGCTACCATCAGGATAAATCTGACCCCTTCCTCTGTTCCCACCTACATATATAGGATATTTTAAGAAGTGAACGTCTTTTTTCGTAGCAGGGTCAGGAGAAAGAATGGGAAAGACGATTTCACTATATTTCTGACCGGGAACAGGACCTATCACAAGAATATTTTTTTTATTAGGACGATAAGACTGAAAAGAAAGATTGCCCATCTTTTCTTTCATTTCGGGAGAAATACGATCGGGGGGGACTAATTCGAATCCCTCGGGTAAAATAAGAACAGCTCCCACATTTAAAGCTCCCTTTTTACCATTAGCAAGAACTTGTTTCAGTTGCATATCATAAGGAATTCGAACAACTGCTTCAAATACAGTATCAGGAAGTACAGCTTGCGGAACTTCAATATCCACGGGCTTATTAGCTAAATGGCAATTGGCACATACAATTCGACCAGTCGCTTCTCGTGGATTTTCATAACCCTGCTGCGCAAAAATGGGATATGCATTTGAAATAGATGCTCGAGTTATTACATATATCATGATCGATAAAGAAATGGATCGAGTCATCTGTTCTTTTACCCAAGAAAAAGTATTTCTATTTTGCATAGTCCAATCATAGATCCCGGAATTTATACAATAAATTCGATAGGTAGCTAGTAGAATTCCCTATCCACAAGTTTGCCATTGTATTGATTGTACTGAAAGAATTGTACTGGTGTAATATGGTATGAATACCTTGAACTGAAAAGGTAGAAGTATAAAAAATAAGTAAGATTTAAAACGATTTCTTTATACACGAAGAAAAAGTATGATTTGATTGATATCAAGAGATCTAATGAATTCTTCATTCATTCATTGAATGATAAATTACTACAAGGGAAGGAGATACACGATTTAAAAAATGGAAGATCCAATATTTCACAATTGTATCTAGAATCACTGGGAAAGTGAAAACAAGACCAGATATAATTTGATCGTTCTAAGCCAATCCAAAATCGTTGTATATCGAACCAATCATTAGTTCCCAACCATGGGTCGAGTGGAATCCGATCCATAAATCAGTAACTAAAAGAATCGAAAAAGCTTTTATTGTGTCACTTAAGTTATAGAGAAATTCCTGAATCCAATTAGGAAAATTGTAACCAATTCCATCTTCATTTATTCCTTTCGATGAAGACTCGAAAATCCATTTTAAGTAACGAATATTATTTTTATTTTAAGACGAACCCTACCAGATCCTTTAATTCTTTTATTTCTATTTCGAATTCGAAAGATTTAACTTTTTAATCGCAGCACGGGGATAGGGTATCAATTAAAAATCAGGGAACTAAAAGGAAGAATTATGTTTTTACGAAAACAAAAGGTAAGATATTTTATGAATCTATACTTAACTTAGATTAGACTTCTTAATGAAACTTATTAGACCTTTAATTAGTATAAAAGAGTTAAGCTGGGGGCCATGTATATGCGTATATTTTGGTGTACTTTTGGTGTACAAATAGTTTCTAGTTTATATTAATACTTAAATTATTAATACTTATCTTAATACTTAATATATATTATATATAAATTATTATTATATTATATATATTATTATATTATAATTAATAATTTATTAATTAATAATTTATGCGTCCTCCTGGTTTTTTTATTTGTATTTGAGATGTATAATGTATGTGAACTGCTGCCTCAACGGAACGGTAAAATAGAATATAGCATCCTTTGTCGGAATGAACATTTTTAAGAAGCTGCAGTTGTCTTAAAAAGATAATTAGTAAGTTCTTCTCTCATGCTGAGATTTATTCTTCAGTTCATTTCATTCAATTGGTACGCGCAAGAAATAGGCCAATTCGGCAGCTTTTTGTTCAATTTCTCGTGGATTAAAATTTTCATCAGTACGAGTCAAGGGAATGGCTCCTTGACCCCGGATTTCCATATAAAGGACACGACGAGTAAAAAGACCCTCTCCCACCTCTATTCTGATTGATTGGATATCTTTCAGAAAGAAACGAAGGAAGATGCGACGATTTTTTCCAGGGAATCCCCAACGAAAAAAGCACATTATCCCTTCTTTTCTATCGAATCGGTCATAACCACTACCTAAATTCCATGAAATTGTGCACCACAAATAAGAACTAATGAATAGACCTGCGATCCCATAGAAAGACATCACGATCCCTTGTGGTAAAAAAACAATTTCCTGAGAAGGAAATACGGATATCAGATTCCTACCAAGATAACTGGAAGTTCCAACCACTAAGAATCCTAGTGAACCTAAAAAAAGGATACAGGCCCAGCAAAAATTACTTGTTTTTCGAGACCCCGTTATAAGTTCTATCCATATATGTTCTGATCGCCAATTCATACTATACTAGATCCAGTTGCATTCGATTAGAATTGAGAAAATAACCCAAATAGATTTGACTTTTATTGCTTGATTCCGAAATAACTTCCATCAACTAGCAGTATTCTGACATGAACCATTAGGAATAATTGGTTAGATACATTGAGTTTATATTTCAAAGATTAAAAAAAAAAAAATATTTGCTGATCATTTTGAATTTAATTGATATTGATTAAGCTATAACCGCATATACATACATTAATGCATATATTATGCATTAGTATACATAACAATTTTTCCGTTTGTTTTCGGAAAGGCCACATATCATATATCCTACCATATTACACTAAAAAAGTATTTGTATGATGATCCAGCGTTGAAATAAATTGATGAGATTTGGTCCCATCATTTTTAGACAATCTTATTTCTTTGGACATAAAGAGATAAAGAAGCCATTGCGATTGCCGGAAAGACTAGGCCCACTAAAGGAACCAAAATAGAGGGAAAGTTAAAATCTATCATAGAACGGGTACCTCGATTTCATATTTGTACCTTTCATATTTGTACCTATTATAAAAAAATATGAATATAATCTTAATATTAAAGTACTTACTTAATATTAAAGTACTTAATAATAAAAATAAATAAGTACAAGGAATGTAGAACGAAATGAAGTTTACCTATTCCTCTTTCTACACGAATATGTATGACAGTCCACTTTCATCAATTTTATTCTTCTTTTCCCATCCTTAATTTTATTTATATCTTTTCTTTCAAAACAAACAAAGGTTTTTTGAAAGAAAAGAATTTTTTATGAATTCGCGACTTTAACCAATCTTATCCAACAAACAAAACAGGGATTCCTAGTGAAAAACAGGGGTTCTCGGTAAATATAAATAACTTATATTCTATATTCTCTTATATTCTATATTCTTATTATTCTTTATTATCATTCTATATTCATTCTTATATTCTTCTTAGTTTGATTATATATTCTATATTTTTATTTGATTTGTTTTTATATTTTATTTTTCTTTCTATATTTTTTTATATATTTTTCGTTGTTCTATAATATGAATATGTCATAAAGTAGGGATAATTTTTTTTATTTACCCGATTTATCAGAAGGAGAAAGAAACTATTTTTTATCTTGTCGATAGAGAGATGCTTATTCCTAATCAGGAAGGGGGGGTCGAATAAAAAAAAGGATTCGGGTAAAAAAGTAATTATCCAAAACTTCTGACTCTTACTACACTTATAACTGATGTCCCAAAAGAAAACACCATCTTCCTAGTTTTGTTTTTTTGATTACAATAAACTAAATGCTTATTCGCTACAAATCAAAATAACTGAACCTAGTGCTATACTTCCATTTTAAAATGAAGAATTTCAACCCCTTTTTAATTTAAAATTAAAATATTTTTTTTTGAATCTTGATTCAAGGGAAGGAAACCCTGTAGTTGAAATAACTCACTGAGAACACCTTTTAAAAGATTACGTGGTACGATTGGGTCGAATAAGCCCTTATCGAATAAATACTCAGCCGCTTGTGAACCGTCAGGTACTGTCTTTTTCAATGTTTGTTCAATTACTCTTTTGCCTGCAAACGCAATATAGGCATTAGGTTCAGCAATAATGATATCTCCCAACATACCAAAACTTGCTGTAACTCCGCCAGTTGTAGGAGATGTAAGGATTGATACATAGAATAACTTTTTATTTGATTGATAATCATATGAAGCAGAAGATATTTTAGCCATTTGCATCAAGCTCAAACTCCCTTCTTGCATGCGTGCTCCTCCAGAAGCACACACAATAATGACAGGTAGAGATCGATTAATAGCATACTCGATCAAACGGGTTATTTTCTCACCTACTACGGATCCCATACTACCTCCCATAAACTGAAAATCCATAACTCCAATTGCTATGGGAATACTATTTAGTTGACCTATGCCCGTTTGAACAGCTTCAGTTAAACCCGTTTTTTTTTTATAAAAAAAGATGCGATCTATATAAGGTTCCTCTTCTGAATGAAATTCAATGGGATCCATAGAGACCATATCCTCATCCATAGGCTCCCAAGTGTCAGGATCAATAAGAAGTTTGATCCTATCTGAACTACTCATTTTCAAATGATATCCACAGTGTTCACAAATATTCATTTTTGACCAAAAAAATTTTTTATAATTTAATCCATAACAATTCTCGCATTGAACCCATAACTCTCTGTATTTTGTATTTATATCGAAATCATTAGAGCTTCCTCTTTCATTGAGATAACTGCTACTAGTACTACTCGAATTTTCACTTTCAATACTACTTATAGTTTGACTTTCCGTACAAATGAAACTATAAATGTCACTATTAAGACTGATTTCAAAACGAAGATAACTATCAATGCAACTATTAATGTGATTATTCCAATTAGATTGAGTATCATACATGGAATAATAATAGTAGTAATTGCTACTCTTAGACTCACTATTCAAATAACTATAAAAAAGTATCTCTAGTTCATTCAAAAAATAATTAGCATTGTCAATCTCAAAAATATGATTTTCAATATCAAAATATACAGAATAACTGTCACCATTACTATTTTTAACTAAAAAAGTATCATCAGAGATCAAACTAAAAATATTTCTGCTATCAAATAAATAATCTAGATAATTAATATTACCGAAACTATAACTGCCACTATCACTCCAACTAGGAATCCTTTTCTCCGCATCATTTAGAATAGGTTCATTACTTCCACTAGTATGTCCAATACCATCAAGACTATCCATTGATTTACTTAGTCCACACCTATGTTCTAAATTATTGTTAGACAAGATCGAATTGAACCAACATTTTTCCATAGAGCCTTTCTGCCCCCTATTTGATGAAAACTTAATACCTAATATATGAATAGTCATTCGATGAATAAAAAAATCATTTTACTATTTTTTTTTTATCATTCAGAATTCAAATGAAGCATATTATCCAATCATTAAAATTATTAATTAAAAACGAGTGAGTCTTGAAAAGAAAGAAAGGATTCTTCTCCTGTTGGGGAATCCAGTTAATCATTTCAATATTTCAATATATATTATGATAGAATCTTTTCCTCAAAAAAAAATCTAATTATTAAAAAACTTTAAATTCTCATCAAAAAGATACATAGTTGTTTCTTCCCATAAATTTTAAATAGATTCTCGTAGAATCTCGTGTCATACAGTCAAATAATAAATTTGTTTATTACAACAGGGAACGAAAAAGACAATATCAATATAAAGGATGGGGGTAGAAGGGATCTTTCCCTTGGCTTGATCCTTGATCTATGGCCTGAATATAAAATGATACACCAATCCAGTCCTAAGGATACATAATTAAGCCTATGGCTCCAACAATAAATAATAAATAATAGATTAGTCTTCAATAAATAATAGAAATAGATTAGTCTTCGATCTTATGTTGTATATACTTGTATATGGTAAGGTCTGTACATATTGCAAAGACACAAATACCCTCATTCATAGTATAGGATTAGTATAACATGTTCGTTCTTTATTCTATTCGGCCCAATCTTTTCTTAAAAAAAAGATTGGGCCAAGTTTCATTGCAATCAATTAGGAGAACAAACAGGGACTGCTGAATTATGCGCACTTATTTTGTCTCTTTATCTAGCTTATCCACTGGGTCGAAATCAAATTTGATCTCTTTCCATACTTCACAAGCAGCGGCTAGTTCAGGGCTCCATTTGCTAGCTTCACGAATAATATCATTACCTTCACGAGCAAGATCACGCCCCTCATTACGAGCTTGTACACATGCTTCTAAAGCCACTCGATTAGCTACTGCACCGGGTGCATTTCCCCAAGGGTGTCCTAAAGTTCCTCCACCGAACTGTAGTACGGAATCATCCCCGAAGATTTCGGTTAGGGCAGGCATATGCCAAACATGAATACCCCCGGAAGCCACGGGCAGAACACCTGGCATAGAGACCCAGTCTTGAGTGAAAAAAATACCACGACTTCGATCTTTTTCAATAAAATCATCACGTAACAAATCAACAAAACCCAGAGTCATCTCGCGTTCCCCCTCCAGTTTACCTACTACTGTACCAGCGTGAATATGATCTCCACCAGACATACGTAATGCTTTAGCTAGTACACGAAAATGCATACCATGATTTTTCTGTCTATCAATAACTGCATGCATTGCGCGATGGATGTGAAGAAGTAGACCGTTGTCGCGGCAATAATGAGCCAAGCTAGTATTTGCGGTGA